CATCTCTAATTCAAAACCGAACATGAGATTTTGGTTTCATTCGGCTCCTTTATGGAAGATCTATGTATTCCCACCAGAGAAAAAATGAGATCCATAACATCTATGTCAGCTTTTTTTACGAATGCATCTAAAGATACTTGCTTTTTAGATGATCCCTATAGAAGAGGGGGATTTTATCAAATCTTTCTAGTCTAGTTACTTCGTTCCCTATTTCTTTTCTACTCGCGGGATCCTAAGGAAAATAATTTTGTTTCTACCGAGCTCAAATAAGAAGCCGAGGGTTCTAGTAAACCAAAACCATCATTTTATAGCTATTTTGGCTTCAATCTCCCCTTTTTCAGCGAAAAATTTGAAGATTTAGTTACGATTGAAAGTTTTGTACTATTATCCATAGATCTTTTATTCATACTCATTTAATTGGAAGAATTTAACCAATCAAGAAAATTATGCTTCTCAACTCCATAATACAATTTTTTTATGAAAATTATGATTGTCTTTTGGATAGAAATTGTGATAATGTATATTTTTTCCTCAAATGTGCTATTGAGGAATAAAGTATTAAATCTTTTTAAGAAATAAAGTTTTTGATCGGAATATGAAATATGAAAAAAAAAAAGTTAAGACCCCTTAACTATTGAAGTTGTTAATAGAACGAATCACACTTTTACCACTAAACTATACCCGCTACATATTCATTATTGGATATAAATGGGCCTTTTGTCCAACAAAGTAATTAGATGTAGTCAAGATAGCATCAGAATCATGAAAATCTCAGCATTAACACGTATTTTGTTCCACCGCGGGAAAACTTGAAAAAAAAAGAATAAAGACGAAAAATCTTAGTACTATATTAGTATTTAGTACTATATTAGTATATACTATATACTATAAAGTATAAAGACTCTTACTAGTACTAGTAAGAGTACTAGAACACTTTTCCTATTTTTTACTCTAAATTCTTACTATAAAGATTAAATATTCTAATTTAGACTCTAATTTACTAGAATATACTAAATATACTGAGAATATAAATAGAATCTCTAAGATTAAATTAGTATTAGTAAATATATATTAAATATATATAATATAAATAATATATAATATAAAATGAAAATATAATAAAAATAGAAGAAAATTAAAATATATTCTATAGTAAAATGTATTCTATAGAAAATAGATTCTATAGTCTAATATATAGAATATAGAATATCTTAATTCTATTAATTATTCATTTAGATTAATTATTCATTTAGATATAGTTAAATATAAATAATGTTAGATATAAATAATAGATAATTTTGAGAATTCTTTTCAATAATTTTGAAAAGAATTCTTAAGATAATCTATCTATTAGAATCTTATCTAATTTCCAATAATTAGGAATGGCAATGAAAATTATTCTTCTCATTTCAATAAAAATTTTTATTTGTCGGAACAAAATAAGTACTGGCCCGGCCAGTACTTATACTTAACCAGGCCGGGGAAATGAAGTTTTTATTTGTACAAAATAAAAGAAGTAAGGTATTCTTTCTATTCGAGAAATCTTTTTTGAATCATTGAAGTAAAATCAAAATTGTTATCAATCTTGACTTCATGTGTTAAATTACATGATAAATTTCCAATTTGGAATGGGGAGAGATGGCTGAGTGGACTAAAGCGTCGGATTGCTAATCCGTTGTACGAATTATTCGTATCGAGGGTTCGAATCCCTCTCTCTCCGACCCCCCCCCGATCACTTGAGATTTTAGAATTGGAAGAATTTTCGATTATTCTTTATTTATGAATCTTTTATCTTTATCTAACATCTATGAAAAAAGAAAGGAAAAAGTAAAAATGAATCTCATCTCTTTTTTTATTCTTTTTATTCTTCACGCCCAGGATTACGCCCCGGATCATTAGATAAGAATCCGAAGATGAATAGAGAAACAAAGAATATTACTACTGTGTAAACAAATAGTTTAAGAGTAAGCATTACAAATCTCCAAGATAAGATAAGATCATTTTTTTAAGGAAATAGATCACCTATTTTACGACACATACTATCGCTCTAAAGATGAAAAAAAAAGGAAGTTTTTTTGAAATTTCTTTTTATGAATTTTTTTCTAATGTAAGAAGATTCATATTTTTTCGTTACCAAAAATTTATTGCCATATTCATATCTATAATTAAGTAATTTTATGGGGTATGGGATCTTAAAGGTTAGACCAAAAGAAAGAAGCTGGTTAGCTTTTTAAAGAAAAGATAAAGTAAAGAAAAGATAAAGATCATCGCCCCTTCCCTTATTCAATATTCTTCAATATTCAAATTCAATTTCAATAGAAAATATAAAATACCAGACTTTTTGAATCGAGGGTTCCTAATGTCCAGACTTATCTGAATCTTATTTATGATCTTATTGATTTTCAGAATAAAATTTCATCTTTTTTTTTATCAAATAAAGTATGAATTGAATAGAGATTAGAGATTCGATTTTTATCGGAAACTTACAGCAGCTTGCCAAACAAAGGCTAAGAGAAAAAAGAGTACAGGGATAATTGGCATAACGTCTATGATTGGATTGAAAAAGGCATAAGCCTCGGGCAATTTGGCGAAGAAAAAACTACTCAAATAAAGGGTAGAATTAAGACAGATACAAATTAAACAAAAGATATTAAGCATAACAAATATTTTTTTATTGTTCTTAAAGTTAAAGATTCAAATTAAATTGAAGAATAAATTATCAGATTGGATTGAGTTGTTTTTTCTGAGGGAAAAATGAAAATAAAAAAGGCAGTTCTTTGACTTCTCCCCAATCAAGAATCCTTCCTTATATTATCCAATCAAATAAGAATACAAGGAATTCTATTTTTATAGAATATCTTAATTGAATTATAAGTAATGATCAATTAATCTTTTTGATTCTATATCTATTATGTTGAATCCTAGCGGCAACATGTCCTATATTTCTTTAGGTTGGTTATTGACGAATAACAAATATTTATCTTAGTTTTTCTTAGACCAAAAATAAATGGGGCGTGGCCAAGCGGTAAGGCAACGGGTTTTGGTCCCGTTACTCGGAGGTTCGAATCCTTCCGTCCCAGATCGTTCGCATCAGAAACGAAAAATTCTTCTCGATTGAAATTGAAAATTGAATTCAACAATTCTTTGTTTTTTTATGATGGAGATGGATGCAAAAAGATCAGAATCCTCGGATTCTGATTTTATCTTTTATCTTACCTTATACGAGACTTTTTATACTTTTATACTTTAGAATAATGAAAACAAAGAAATTTTATTCTCAAACTATCTCTCTGTTTTAAATTAAATGAAAATCAGATTCAATTGGAGATGGTAAAAAAAAAAAGTAAATCATAATATTCAAATCATAAAATCATATTTCATAAATAGAAAGAAAAAAATGAGAAAATATGAATATATTAGGATAAATATAAATATATTAGGATATATTTATATTCATACATAAATACATAATTCTTACATAAGAATATATATTGTCTATTTGTATATTTTTTGTATATTTTTCTTATTAAGAATATCTTATTATTTCAGATTATCTTATTATTCTCTAATTACTCTAATTAACTATAATTGAATATTTATGAATATTTCAATGAAATATTTAGTTAAATAAAAACTTTTATCCATTCATGGGGATTTCTTTTTCATCTGAATGAAAGTAAAGCCAAAGTTTAGGTTTATAATCTTTTTTATTTTAAGAAAAAGAATTTCTGATGGACAATCCTGAAAGATTTGTTGAAGATGTAAATAAGTTTGCTTAAAACTGATTTGTTTTTTTATGTGATATTATCCATATGATAAAATATGGGAGTAATTTTAAGTGAAATCCTTTCCGGGTATAGACTTAATCTAGAAGTCTATAAGTGTAGATTCTTATATATCGGTTCAGCCAATGACTATTCATGATTCCATATTGAATCAATTGCATATGGTTCCAAATTAAAATAAAATATAGGGATGTTATGGTAAAACTTCGTTTGAAACGATGTGGTAGAAAGCAACGTGCGACTTGAAGGACATGATTGGCTGTGGATTCTGACATCCACCATCTTCTATACGAATAAAGATGCTCTTGTCTCGACATGATTTGTTCTGCTAGTAACCTGATTTAATTTGTCTTGGGTTGCTAAATAAAGATACTAATGGTATATAATATATAAGTATATAAGGTATAGCATATAATGGAGCTCGAGCAAAAAGAATTGATTCTTTTATCGGGGTAATAATCTAGGGTTAGTGACAATCAATAAGTTAGATCAACTTTGTAAATAGATCATCAATATCTAAATTATAGATAAATGGAGAGGTTCAAAATTGAATAAGTTTGAAATGAAAAAAAAACCAAATTTGTCAAAAATTTCAAACTTTTTTGATCAAGAGTGTATCAAAAAGGAATAAAATGATTTTTCCCTTTTCCATAGAAAGAACAAAAAACAAAAGGTATGTTGCTGCCTTTTTGAAAAGGAGTAAGGATCACCGAAGTAATGTCTAAACCTAATGATTTAAAAAAGCGCAAAGCAAAGACAACAAATTCCGGAACAAGGAAACACTTTTTTAACTTGTCTCAAAAATTGGATCAGAATGAGTAAAAAAAAAATAGATCTGAAAATAGACAAAAAAAGAGGTTAGAGACAGCTCAAGAAATTTTAAGGATTTCCTTTTGAACTCTTTTAAAAATACCCAACTTGAGTTAGGAGTCTAAATGAAATTTCTTTTTCTGTAAAGAAGGAAAAAAAAGGCTCAAATTTCAGTCTAATTCTTTATAGATCCATTTCTCTTTCTATCTATATAGATACTATATAGATAGAAAGAGAAAGAAATAGAAATTCTAGAAATTAGAATCATTTTTTCTTGAGCCGTATGAGGAGAAAACTTCCTATACGTTTCTAGGGGGGCATCTTTTATCTACATCTATCCCAATGAGCCATCTATCGAATCGTTGCAATTGATGTTCGATCCCGAAGAGAAGGAAGAGATCTTCAAAAAGTGGGTTTTTATGATCCGATAAAGAATCAAACTTATTCAAATGTTCCTGCTATCTTATATTTCCTTGAAAAAGGTGCTCAACCCACAGAAACTGTTTATGATATTTTAAGCAAGACAGAATTCTTTAAAGAATTTCAAATTTCTTTTGATAAAAAAAGAAAAGAAAAACAAGAATCATGAAGAAAAAAGTATAGGATAAAGAGTACCTATCTTTGTTTAATTCTTTATTCAAAGTTTCTTTTTTTCTTGTTCTATTCATACTTATTTTATTCTTCTTTTTCTTATTTTTGTGGAACCCCCCAACAAGGGGGGTAATCTTTCTTCTTGTATTTGTATTGTATCTTTTTTTTTGTTAAATAAAGCCGCTATTTTTCTATCTATACCTTTTTCTTATTCCTTTTTTTTTTCCACTCAAAGTTTTATTCTTTATGTTGTGCTAATCCAACACAAATTTCCATAGAATTTCTTGAATTTTGTTTTCTAAAAAGTCCATTCATATTGACAATGGCGTATCAAACAAATATAATTTGATCATATATAAATAGATCTTTTTATCCCCATTCCCTATTGGCTCTTTCCTTCATTTTCGTAAAATGGATGAGTTTGCTTAATCTTTTTTTTTTATTTCGATCATATCTACACTTCATATTGATCCGGGTTGCTAACTCAATGGTAGAGTACTCGGCTTTTAATTGCGACTATTATCTTTTACACATTTGGATGAAGAAATTCGTCTAGACTATTGGTATAGTTTATAAGACCGCGACTGATCCTGATAAGGTAATGAATGGAAAAAAGAGCATGTCGTAAAAAGAATAGAAAAATCTAAAAAAAAAAGAATATTAATAGAATAATAGAAAAAAAAGAAAAATTAGAGTACTCATAATATAAATTCATAATATAAATAGAACAAGAATTTTTCTTTTTAGAACATTTTTAATGTTCAGTAAAGTCTTTTGGGTCTAGTGAATAAATGGATAGAGCCTTATGGCTCCAATTCGAGTAAGACAAAAAAGCAACGAGCTTCCCTTCTTAATTTGAATGATTACCCGATCAAATTACTAATTATACGTTAAAAATAGATTAGTGCCTGATGTGGGAAAAGGGTCTCTTGTGAGACCATTTATTCTTTTTTTTTTATTAATCCTAATTATTTTTTTTATTGTGGATTGTAGACGGATGTGTAGAAGAAAGAGTATAGTGATAAAAAATTCTTATTTCCAAAGTCAAAAGAGTGATTGGGTTGCGAAAATAAAAGATTTTTACCCTTTTTTCTTATTATTATTTTCTTTCTTTTATTATTATTCCTATATTACTAGTTATATTAACAAGTAAAAGAAAATCAAATTAGATATTAGATAGAAAGGGAAAAGAAAAAGATCTGTAGATTGGGCTCTTTGTCTCCGGGGTATATGTTCTTTATTTGTTCTTACTTTTCTATAATTCTATAATTTTTTACTTATTAGATTATTCTTATGATTTTTAATCACAGTACATTATTAGAATTATCTTTTATAATAATTAGAAGAATAATATTCTTATTCTATTCTTCTTTATTATTCTAATATTCTAATTTCTTCTAGTTAGAAGTTCTCAACTATTTTCTTATAAATAGTATTTTACTATAAGAGAAAAAAGAGACTATATACAACATACACACATACGCCGTTCTGACCATATTGCACTATGTATCATTTCATAACACAAGAAATGCCTCTCTTTTTTGGTTAAAGTAGAAATGTATTTAAATAGCAGAATTACAAGGATATTTAGATTGAAAAAAGTTTGGCAACAAAACTTCCTATATCCGCTACTCCTTCAGGAGTATATTTACTCACTTGCTCATTATCATAGCTTCAATAGTTTGATTTTTTATGAACCTGTGGAAATTATTGGTTATGACAATAAATCTAGTTTGGTACTTGTGAAACGTTTAATTACTCGAATGTATCAACATAAATATTTGATTTCTTCGGTGAATGATTCTAACCAAAATGGATTTTCGCTGCACAAGAATTCTTTTTCTTATCATTTTTATTCTCAAATGGTATCAGAAGGTTTTGGAGTCATTCTGGAAATTTCATTCCCGTCGCGATTAGTATCCTCCCTTGAAGAAAAAATAATACCAAAATCTCAGAATTTACGATCTATTCATTCAATATTTCCCTTTTTAGAGGATAAATTATCACATTTAAATTATGTGTCGGATCTACTAATACCCTATCCCATCCATCTGGAAATCTTGGTTCAAATCCTTCAATGCTGGGTCAAAGATGTTCCTTCTTTGCATTTATTGCGATTGATTTTCCACGAATATCATAATTTGAATAGTCTCATTACTTCAAAAAAATCCATTTACGTCTTTTCAGAAAGAAAGAAAAGATTCTTTTGGTTCCTACATAATTTTTATGTATATGAATGCGAATATATATTCCTGTTTCTTCGTAAACAGTCTTCTTATTTACGATCAATATCTTCTGGAGTCTTTCTTGAGCG